TTGCGATGACTTTTTTCTACAAATCATAAAGATATTGGAACACTATATATAGTATTTGGTGTGTGATGTGGTTTAGTGGGGACCGGACTTTCCCTACTTATTCGATTCGAGCTTGGGACAGCTGGGGTGCTAATAGACGAACACTTTTATAATGTGATCGTTACTGCGCATGCTTTTGTAATGATTTTTTTTATAGTTATACCTCTTATGATTGGGGGATTCGGTAATTGAATGGTGCCTCTGCTAATTGGGGCCCCAGACATGAGATTTCCCCGAATAAATAACATAAGATTTTGACTTTTACCTCCTTCTTTTATTTTACTGTTATGTTCTAGTATAATAGAGGGGGGTGCCGGCACAGGATGAACTGTTTATCCTCCTCTTAGAGGGCCGATTGCTCATGGTGGAGTTTCTGTAGATTTAGTAATTTTTTCTCTCCACCTTGCAGGGATGTCGTCTATTTTAGGTGCAATCAATTTCATTACAACAATTTTTAATATACGATCTCCTGGTATGACTATGGAACGTCTGAATTTGTTTGTTTGATCTGTGCTGGTAACTGCGTTCTTGCTTCTTTTATCTCTTCCTGTATTAGCAGGGGCGATTACTATGCTTCTTACTGATCGTAATTTTAACACTAGATTTTTCGATCCTGCTGGTGGGGGTGATCCTATTCTTTACCAACACCTTTTCTGATTTTTTGGGCATCCTGAAGTCTACATTTTAATTCTTCCTGGTTTCGGGATAATCTCTCATATTCTGAGAAATTTCTCTTCTAAGCCTGCCTTTGGGACACTAGGAATGATTTATGCCATGGTATCTATTGGAATCCTTGGGTTTATTGTTTGGGCTCATCATATATTCACTGTGGGGATGGATGTAGATACTCGAGCATATTTTACTGCAGCTACAATGGTAATTGCAGTTCCTACAGGAATTAAGGTTTTTAGCTGACTAATAACTTTATATGGAAGCAAATGTCAGATAAGAGCTCCTATGTATTGAGTCTTAGGGTTCATTTTCTTGTTTACTCTTGGTGGTCTTACCGGAATTGTTCTATCTAATTCCTCTTTAGACATTGTTCTTCATGACACATACTATGTGGTGGCCCATTTCCACTATGTACTGTCAATGGGGGCAGTTTTTGCAATTTTTGCCGGGTTAGTGTACTGGTTTCCTGTAATAACTGGGTTAACTCTCCACGATCGATGAGCCAAGGCTCATTTTTTAGTTATGTTTTTTGCAGTTAATTTAACATTCTTCCCTCAACATTTTTTAGGTTTAGCAGGAATGCCTCGGCGGTATGCAGACTATCCTGATGCTTATTATAAGTGAAATCAGGTTTCTTCTTTTGGGTCCCTGTTTTCTATTGTGGCAGTTGTTATGTTTATTTTCATGGTGTGAGAGGCTTTCATTATCCAACGATCTGCATTGTTTCCTGTGTCTCCAAGCATGTCTCGAGAATGGGATGTAGCTCTTCCCCCAGACTTTCATAGAAGTTCAGAAACGTCTGTAACTCCTATTTAATTTTTTTAGAGATGAAGTATCCCGTACATTTTAGTTACATTAAAAAGGACTCAAACTAGAGCGTCTCTATAATTTGGTTTTGTTGAAATTGTTTTTGTTGAGGAATGGAAATAGATTTTTATTAATTGTAAATTTTATACCTTTTGCATAATGGTTTTGCTATAATGAAAATGTATTTATTTGGACCCGAATCAAGAAGATCTATATTATTTCCATCATTTGTGTGGCATTACGAAGAGTCTGAAGATAGTATAGGGGTGAAAAGCCTTCAATTCTTGGGATAGCTGGATTTTTCAAAAACGTATTTAGTACGGAAGACAGGCCCTTTATGGTTAGATAAGGGGAGGAGGAGAATCTTTAATACGCACAAATTTTTTCCAGGGATAAAACCTCTAGTGGAACAGAATTAATTTAATACTAATTTCATTTTTTATCTCTTTAGTATGAAAAACAGAATAAAAATTAAGTTATTTTTTTAGAATGCAAAAATTAGTAGTATATAAGTGAGCTTAAGGAACTCGGCAAACTTTTCCCTCAACTGTTTATCAAAAACATAGCCCTAAGAAAATATTTAGGGTGAGCCCTGCCCGGTGACAAATTAATTTTTAACGGCCGCAGTACCTTGACTGTGCTAAGGTAGCGTAATCAGTTGGCTTTTAAATGGAGTCTTGTATGAACGGGAACATGGGGGAAAGCTGTCTCAAGCTTAGGAATCGAAGTTGCTAATAAGGTGAAAATGCCTTAACTAAATTAAAAGACGAGAAGACCCTTAGAGCTTTAATAAATTGAATTATTGTTCAATACTTTTTTGTTGGGGCGACAAGGAGACAACGAACTCTCCCTTTTTTGTAGAACTTGCCGACTGATTGTAAGAAAGAATAAGCTACCTTAGGGATAACAGCATTATTTTTTATAAAGCTTATGACCTCGATGTTGGACTAGGGACTTTATGACTAGCCGTCAGATTAGCATGTTCTGTTCGAACAAATGGACCCTACATGATCTGAGTTCAGACCGGCGTAAGCCAGGTCAGATTCTATCTTTAAATTTATTCAGTTTTAGTACGAAAGGACCAAACTGGATTCATTAATTTGTTTGACTTGGCAGAATTATATGTGCTTGATTTAGGATCAAACGATAACACTTGGTGTTAGTCGGAGTTGTATTTTATGAAGAAAGTTTGATTTGCATTCAAAAAGAAGGATATCTCCTCTACTCCATTTTAAGGTCAAAAACGGTTTCTGAAAACACTAACTTTGGAAGTTAGAGGATGGGGTTCCCTCATTTTTGAATTTGGTAAAATTATTCTTAGTTTTCACGTTTCTTTTAGCAAGTGTTTTTCCGGTAATATGAAGTCCCATTAGAATGGGGGGGGTATTAATCTTAATCAGGATATCTCTAGTTGTTCTAATTGGGTTAATATTTAGGAGATGGTATGCATTTGTTTTATTTTTAGTTTATATTGGGGGGCTTCTTGTTCTATTCATTTATGTTTGCATAGTTAGAAGTAACTATTCAATGTCCGTGAAAACTCAGGGAGTGATTATAGGGTTTCTAGTGGGAGCTTTAATTTCCTCAAAGATTGATTATACCTTATCTGGTCAGTTTTTAGGTGGGGACACTTATTCTTCTGGTTCCCTTATAGTCAGAGATCCTTTGATCCCTTTATTTATCGGATTAGTGGTGTTTTTATTGTTTGTGTTTTTGGCGATTGTTCGCGTAATTACAACTGGAGGTGCTTTAGTAATTGAGTCTAAATAATACTTTACGTATATCTGTTTTATTGTATAGAGCTATAGTTGTTATGGCGGTGTTATTTTTTTCTTTTGTTGATCTTGAGAAAACTATAATCGTCGAAATTGAGTTATTTAATCTATCTGGGGTTCCTTTTACTTTAGCTATTGTGGCTGACAAAGTCAGACTGAGGTTTGGGATAGTTGTGACTTTAATTTCTGGGTGTGTTTTTGCGTTTGCGTGCAAGTACATAAATGAGGACCCTATGGTTTTTCGCTTTCTGTGAATTTTGCTTGCTTTTGTCGTTTCGATGAATCTTTTGATTTTTTCAGGATCTGTGTTTTTTCTTTTACTAGGGTGAGATGGTCTAGGTATCACTTCATTCGCCTTGATTATTTATTATCAAAGAAATGAGTCCCTAAGAGCTGGATTTCAAACATTAATGGCTAATCGAGTCGGAGATGCATTAATTGTTGCGAGAATATTTTTATTTGCTATTTCGGGACAACTTTCTTATATTTGTGTGTCTAGAGATATAGCAGTTTTGGTATTGTTACTGTGTGTAGCGGCTCTTACTAAAAGAGCACAGTACCCTTTTAGATCTTGACTTCCTGCTGCGATAGCAGCTCCTACCCCTGTAAGAGCTTTGGTTCACTCTTCTACTCTTGTTACGGCTGGAATCTATCTTGTTATTCGGCTATGTTATAATGTTCCTTTAAGAGAGAGGGCTTTATCTCTTCTCATTTTCTGTGGTGCTGTTACTTGTTTGTTGGGGGGGTGGGCTGCAACTTTTGAAAACGATGTAAAAAAAATTATTGCGCTGTCAACCCTAAGACAACTTGGGGTTATAGTGTTCAGGTTAGGAATAGGATTCCCGACTCTGGCCTTGTTTCACTTATTTACCCACGCGTTATTTAAGGCGTTACTATTTCTAGCAGCAGGAACTTTTTTGATGTCCAGCTTTGGGGGCCAGGATATTCGGCTTTTAGGGGGAATTGGTGCTGCTATGCCCTTTGCTATAGTGATTTTTAATGTGAGGAGTTTATGTTTAGGGGGGGCTCCTTTCTTGAGGGCCTTTTATTCCAAACATATAATTTTAGAAAAAAAATTTTTGTCTGGAATAAATTGTTTTGGGGTTATTATTATGCTTGTGGCTACGATAATAACTGCTAAATATGTTTTTCGGGTTTTGAAAGCAGTAGGATGAAGAAAAATAAATGTTCCAATTGTTTCGTTACCCCAGTCTCTTCTTGTAACGATTCCTATAGGAATTTTGGCTGTTGGGGGAATTGCGGGGGGTAAATTTTTCAGAAGCTTAGATATTAGCAACCTAGAAGTCGCTTTTATTCCTTCGTCTTTCTCTTCTTTAATTAATATAGTTACAGTAGTGGGGGTGATTTCTGGTATTCTCCTGGTTCGTCGAAGAAGCTCTTATGCTTTGTCAACTTTATTTTTTCTTACACCTCTATTTTCACTCAGGACTAAAATGTTAAGGCCTTTACTTCAGAAACTATATGTTCTGGATTATGGGTGGTTGGAGCCTGCGTTTTTAGTGAAGAGTAACCTTTTAAAGCCAGGTATGGTTGTAAGACAATTGTTTAGCTGGCCTTTTAAAATGGTAGTATTTCTCCGCTCAGCTTGAGTGTTATTTTTTATTCTTATTGCTTACACATTTATTATCTAGTGTTATAACTTGTTTATGTGTTCTGTTAGGTGTCGCTTTTTATACTTTGCTTGAGCGTAAAGTACTAGGCTATGTCCAAATTCGAAAGGGGCCTAATAAAGTGGGTCTGTGAGGAATTGTCCAACCTTTGGCTGACGCTGTAAAATTGTTTGTTAAGGAAAAGTTGGCTCCTCATGGCAGTAATGTTGGTCTGTTTTGGTTTGCGCCGGCTTTTAGGTTTGTTTTGGCTATGTTTTTGTGACATCTTTATCCTAGCAACATATCTTTTAAAGTCGTTTGTTGAGGCTTGATATTATTTTTCTGTATTTCTGCTTTGAATGTTTATGGTACCATACTTGCTGGCTGGTCATCTAATTCCAAGTATGCGTTCCTTGGAGCTCTACGGGCCGCGGCCCAAACTATTTCTTATGAGGTTAGAATAATTTTAATTATCTTGTTCCCGGCGTTAGCTTTGGTAACTTCAAGTTGAGATGAGGCCGTGTTGTCATACCCGGTAGTCTTTTTACTCCTCCCTTCCATGGTTGTTTGGTTTACTAGGACTTTGGCGGAGACAAATCGAGCTCCTTTTGATTTTGCTGAAGGGGAGTCAGAACTGGTGTCTGGGTTTAATATTGAGTACGGAGCTGGACTTTTTGCTTTATTGTTTTTAGGAGAATACGCCAATATTTTAATAATAGCAGTAGCTACTAGTGTGTGATTTTTTTGAGGTAGAAACGCCTTAGTGCTGACAGTAGAGAGTTTGGTGTTTGCGAGAATGTTCCTTTTCGCTCGGGGTGCCTATCCTCGTCATCGATATGACCTTCTTATAATGCTTTGTTGAAAGTCCTTTCTGCCTTTTTCACTGTGTGGTCTAATACTGGTTGTTTTATCAAGAAGTTTATGTAATCTATTTTTATTTTATTCTTTTGGAGTAAAAGGAGCCTCTGCTTCTAGTTACATTGTTAATAAGGGTGTCGTTAGTTTTACTGGTGTTCTTTCTCTGAGCATTCAACCGGCAACGTATACATGTTTTAAATCTGCTTATTAGGCTGGAAGCAGTAATGCTAAGGGTTTTAGTGTTTTATTATTTTGTTTCTACCGCTTACTTGGGAAGGGGTCATATATTCTTAATGTTATTAACTCTAGCCGCGTGTGAGGCTGCTATTGGTTTATCCCTGCTAGTGGGGCTTTTGCGAGTGTGGCAGGAATGATTTAATTATCTCTTTAAACTCAACTAGATGATTTGCAAAAAATTCGTGCTGTTGAAAGAATAGCAAGCCTGCCGAGACCTATAAGAATTTCAATTTGATGGAATGGGGGTTCTATTTTGGGATTAATCTTAGGCTTACAAATTGTTACAGGATTATTTTTATCTATACATTATACTGCTGACCTAACCAATACATTTAACTCCGTGATTCATATTGTACGTGACACACCGAGAGGTTGAGTTTTTCGTGGGCTGCATGCTAACGGGGCTTCTTTTTTCTTTGTGTTTATATACCTTCATATTGGCCGAGGACTTTATTACCAGAGATATATCACCCAGCCCCGAACTTGGATGGTAGGGACGACCATTCTTCTGGTAAGGATGGCTGTCGCCTTTTTAGGCTACGTCCTTCCTTGGGGACAAATGTCTTTTTGGGGGGCTACTGTAATTACTAATTTATTATCGGCTGTTCCCTACCTGGGCTCCTCAATTGTGGAGTGAGTTTGGGGTGGGTTCGCAGTTGGACAATCTACTTTAAATCGTTTTTTTTCTCTTCACTTTATTTTACCTTTTCTGATTGCAGGCCTCTCTGCTCTGCATTTATTATTTCTTCATGAGAAAGGATCAACTAACCCATTAGGAGAGACTTCTCATGTGAGGAAAATTTCTTTTCACCCGTATTTCTCGTGAAAGGACGCCGTTGGGTTTATTGTCATGTTTAGGTTTTTGGTCCTTGTAAGATTTTTCTACCCCAGACTTCTTGGAGACCCCGAAAATTTTATAATGGCTAACCCTATAGTAACACCTACTCATATTCAACCAGAGTGATACTTCTTGTTTGCATACGCAATTCTTCGTTCCATTCCCTCTAAATTAGGGGGTGTGTTAGCTTTGGTTGCTTCTGTTGTTGTTCTTTACGTACTGCCAGTGGCTTCATTAAAATGTGCGGTTCCTTCAACTTTTACTCCTCCCTATCAAGTGGTGTTTTGAGTATTTATCGTCATTTTTATTCTTTTAACATGGCTGGGGGCCTGTCCTATTGAGGAGCCTTATTTAACCCTGGCTGGACCTGCAACAGTTCTTTACTTCTTAATGTTGGGAGTTTTAACAGCTATACCTATTATGTGGAAAAAAGTTTTAAGATTTTTGTCTAGTTTATAAAGAATAGTAGCTTGTCGAGTTATTGGAACCCTCTAGGGGTGGCGAAGTTATAGTTTAAAAAAAACCCCAAGTTGCAAGCTTGGAATTGAGCTTACTCTAACTTTTTATCGGATAGCTTACACTAAAGCGCAGCACTGAAGCTGCTGAGAAAGAATTACTCTTCCGCTAAGTGAGCTTATGAGGACAATTAAATCTTATAGATCCAGCTTCCCCTATTCAAACTGAGATACTATTATTTCATGATCATGCGATTGTACTTCTTCTTGGTATTTTTTCCTTTGTAGCAGTCTTAGGAATAAGTCTTCTTTATAATAAGTATTCTTGTCGGACCCTTCTGGAAGCCCAACAACTAGAGACTGTATGAACTATCATTCCTGCCTTTCTTCTTATCTGGTTAGCCCTTCCTAGTTTACGGTTGCTTTATCTTTTAGATGAGGAGAGAAGAAGAGGAGTGGTGTTAAAAGCTACTGGCCATCAGTGATACTGGAGTTATGAAGTTCCTGCTGCTTCAATTGAGTCTTTTGATTCCTATATAGTGCCATCGTCTGATTTGGAGCAAGGTGATTATCGGCTCTTAGAAGTTGATAATCGGGCTTCAGTTCCTTATGATATTAATACTACTGTAATTGCAACTTCTGCTGACGTTCTTCATGCCTGAACACTCCCTTCAATGGGGGTAAAAATAGATGCTGTTCCTGGGCGACTGAATTCAATGGGAATACTTATTGAGCTTCCGGGGGTGTATTATGGGCAGTGCTCAGAAATTTGCGGTGCAAATCATTCTTTTATACCTATTGTTGTAGAAGCGGTAGATATTAAGGATTATCTTGCTTATTTTGGTGGCCGATTTTAAGCGAAAGATTGTAAATCTTTTTATGACCTCAGGGTCCCAGGACTATAAGTTAAAAAAACTATTGGCCTTCAAAGCCGACATTGGGGTTCCTAGTCTTGTTTTAGTTAGTATAAAAAGTACAGTTACCTTCCAAGTAAAAAGTCTAAAAATAGACTCCATTTGTAGGTTAATAAAACCGAAGACTTGTGGCGTCTTAAATTTCTTTTTATGAACGAGTGGTTTTCATGGGGTATACCCTCTTGGAAGCTCAAACCTTCCTGTGCCGCACACCGAAGAAAAAAAAATTAGAGAGGGAGTTCCCATGATAGACGCTTAAAGTCTAGGCATTTTATCTGCCATCTCTAAAAAAAAAGATGTAACGGTTGGAAGAAGATTTTTTCTCGTCTGTTCTTTCTAGGGGGAGAGTTGGCTGGTTTAGAGATACTATTAATGAAAATAAAGAGAATAAAACAACAACTATAATTAACATTCCGGAAGCCGGTCTTAGCTGGGGCATATTTAAGTGACATTACTATGTGGCCTTTTAATTAACAGTTAAACGCTTCGTCTGAGCTTCACTTAAAGGGATGTTCTTCCGCGTAAAGGCCTAATAATAGGGTGAAAATGTAGGCTTGAATAAAACAAACGAATACTTCAAAAAGATTATAGCCCACTCTAATTAAAAAAACTATTCTTCCTATTATAACTCTCAAACTTGAAAGACAATTGGCAATTAAACTTAATACAATATGACCGGCACTAATATTAGCTACTAATCGTACGGTCAAAGTAAGGGGTCGGATTAAAATACTCACTGTTTCCACTAAAACCAAAAACGGGATCAGAGCACCTGGTGCTCCTCTAGGAGCTAAGTGGGCAGCTGAATGCTTTGGAGAATGTACTCACCCTGAGATTAAAATTATTCCTCAAAGGGAGATTGCTAAGGAGCAAGCTAATCAGAGCGATCTAGTGGGTCCGTACACAAAAGGAGTTAATCCTACTAAATTTCTAGATACTAAAAAGAACATTAGCGCGAATAAAAATAGGGGAAGCGGAGCTAAAGGACCCCCCTTTCCTGAAAAAGAGGACAGAACAGACAAGAAAATCTTAAAAGAGTTTGTTAGTCATGTTCCATTAAGGAAATATAAGGTAACAAAAATTATGGGCGTTATTCATGAAGGTAGTCTAGCACAGCCATCCAAGGCGGAAAATAGATCAGTCAGCATAAATTAAAGGAAATAAATCTTCAGAGCTAAGGCCGAAACTTAGTGCGTTACATTCGCTTCTTTAACTATTTTAGAGAGTTTTCCTCCTTCTCTACCTCGAAAAGGTAGTGTAATTTTTATACTACTAAAACAGAGCCAACTTCCGTTAGCTCTACTGTGTTACGACTTATCTCCTTTTTCAACGAGAGTGACGGGCGATTTGTGCACAAACTTTGTAAGATTCAACTTTTAATTTTTATTAAATTTACTTTCAAGTCCATCTTCTCTTTAAATTTCTTTTTAGGTCTGGAAGGTTAAATATTGTAACTCGCCCTGACTCAATCATAAGCTGCACCATGACCTGTCTTATTTGTTAAATACATTTTTGGTGCCTACCTGAAGTAAGCCCTGCAGACGGCGGTATACAAACTGAGAGATTAAGTAGAAAATCTTGTGGGTTGTCTATTACCAGGTAAGTTCCCCTGAGTCTAAAGTTTGCCGCCATGCTCTTTAAGTTTTAGCTTAAAAAAGCTTTAGTGCTTAGATGACTCTTTGTGCTCCTTTATAGTAGGGTATCTAATCCTAGTTTATTTGAAGAGTTTAGACGATGAATACAAGTTAAGGGACTCTAAAGAACCTATTTCACTAGCTTTCTTTAGTTGATTTGCATTAGTCTGTTCTAAGGGAGTTAACTTATGCTCAGGTATGACCGCGGCTGCTGGCACCTGATTTGCCACATAATTTTTTAAAATTTACTTAACTAAATTACTATTTCTAGCATTGTTTAATGTTTCTCGCTGGGAGTTTACACATAATTCCCATCCCATAGTTGAGTAAAAGTTAACTTCTTTATTAGAGTTAGTAACTTCAAGGGGAGATTTCCGTCATTTTTGGGTTATGAGCCCAACAGCTTAAATTAGCTTACCCTTGAAGGAGCTGACTCAGTCAAGAGACCCCTCTCTTCACTCATGGAATAAACCTAAGAGAAGAACAGCCAGAAACAGGCTCATTCCCAGTATTAAAAAAACTGATGCCGAGAAGGTAGAGATAGCTAATACTGGAAACAACAAAGCGATTTCAACATCAAAAATCAAGAATAAGACAACTAAAATAAAAAATCGAGTAGAAAATGGTGCACGCATTTCCCTTAAAGGATCAAACCCACATTCAAACGCAGTCAGCTTTTCAGAGGAGGTTTCGCTTAAAAAACTAGTTAAAAAAAATACTACCGGCAGCGCCACCCCTAAAATAACCGCAAAACCAAATGACATGTATAACAAACTAGTGGCTCCACTAGGCGAGTAAAATTTACTCCTAAGAGACTTTCAAAATCCCTGTTAATACAAAAAATTTGGAGAAAGAATAAATTGAAGCTGCTAACTTCGATTTGGGGGCAGACTCCCTTTCTTCTTGTTATCTTTAGTTTATGGAATAATTGCTGTTTGTGGGGTGTGCTGGTGAGGGTACTCTTGTACTTCCTTCGCCTTAATCACCTTAATTTCCTTAGTCGTTCTTAACCAAAACTTCGCTACGTCAGTTAATATGATATTTTCCGGGAGAAACCTTAGTGGCCTAATGGTCTTTTTGTCTGTTTTATTGAGGTTTTTAGCGATCATATCAACTCCCTCTGAGAAAAGAAAAAGATACCTTTTCTGAATTAGGGTTTTGGGCCTGTTTTTAGTATTGGCTTTTTCTAGGGCAAACATTCTTCTCTTTTACGTATTTTTTGAAGCCTCTCTGATTCCCACACTAATATTAATTATTGGGTGAGGGTATCAGCCTGAGCGTCTTCAGGCAGGTAGCTATATAATACTGTACACGGTGACAGCTTCACTTCCTTTGTTGGCCGCGCTAGTTTGACGGTGCAGAGACTCTAATAGAATATTAACCTGTATTTTAACTAATAGACCTTTTCGAATTTCAGAGATTTTGGTAGTTGTGGTATTTACAGCCTTTCTTGTAAAGCTGCCTATGTATTCGGTACACTTATGGCTTCCCAAGGCTCATGTTGAAGCCCCTTTGGCTGGTTCTATAATTTTAGCAGGTATTTTATTGAAGTTAGGGGGATACGGACTAATGCAAATAAATTTATGCTTCTCTATTAGGTCAGTTTTATTTATAATAAAGTTAGCAGTTGCCATTTCTATATGAGGGGGCTTAATTTCAACTTTGATATGTCTTCGTCAAGTGGATGTCAAGGCACTTGTTGCTTACTCTTCAGTGGGACATATAGGAATTGTTACGGCCGGGATACTTCTTGACCGTAGATGAGGGGTGATAAGAGCTACGGTAACTATAGTAGCTCATGGTCTCTCCTCTTCGGCTATATTTTGTTTGGCATATTTTACTTATGAAAAGATTCATTCTCGTAACTTACCGTATATGAGGGGGTTTTTGAGTTTGTACCCTATTCTAAGCTTGTTTTGATTTGTTTTTTGTTGTATCAACATAGCTGCTCCGGGTACATTAAACCTTCTAGGGGAGTTGTTGCTAGTTCCGGCACTTTGGTCGAGAAGAATGAGCCTAGTGGTAGTAATAGGAATAATGGTGTTTTTGAGAGCGGCGTTCAATATATACCTTTACACAAGAGTTAATCATGGTAATGTATCTAAGTACGCAGGACCTAGGTCCCCTCTTCGAAGCTTTGAGATAAGAAGTTTAGTTGCTCATTTAATGCCATTGGTTTTCATTTTTAAGTCTTCTGTATTTTATGTTTTATAGGAAGACCTATAATTTTTTACCAGAAGGAGTTCCCATCCTTGAATTACAAAATCAAAGCTTTTTAAAATTAAGCTATTCTGGTAAGATCCTCATCAATAGATTCTCACGTAAAGGAACAATCAAACTACATCAACAAAATGTCAATATCATGCGCTGCTAAGAAATCCTACATGGTGGTCTTTATCGTAATGCAAGGATGATAAACGTAATAAACATACAAACAGGAACGTGGCTCCAACAGCTACATGCGTACCGTGAAAACCGGTTGCCAGGAAAAATGAGCTACCATAAATTCTGTCACTAATAGCAAATCTAGTTTCGGCATATTCGCCGTACTGAAGAAATAAGAAGTAAAGCCCTAAAGCTAAAGTCAAAGCTAAACCTTGAATCGCGGAGGGGCGATTCCCTTCTTCGATTCTATGGTGAGTTCAAGTAATTCTTACTCCGGATAACAATAGCACAGAAGTATTAAGAAGGGGAACTTGAAACGCCTCTAAGGGAGAAATACCTGATGGGGGCCAGTGTGCCCCAATTTCAATGGAAGGAGCTAGTCTTCTGTGGAAGTAGGCTCAGAAAAAAGCAAAGAAAAAGCAGACTTCTGAAACAATGAAAAGTCCCACCCCTACTTTTAGTCCTTGAGCTACATAGGAACCGTGAAAACCTTGGAATGTTGCTTCTCGAACCACATCTCGTCACCAAACGGTGGCAATTACTGCGGTAGCAGCTAGTCCCAAAGTCATTAGGGTTATTGTTCCTCCACGGATAAAGTAGCATAATCCCACTGGTATACATAAAATGGCAAATGAAGCTAATAAGGGTCAAGGGCTAAATTCAACTAAATGGAAAGGTCTTCGATATTGCATATTAATAATCGAGTTTATGATTCAAAAAGTATGTGTAATAAGGTAAGTAGCCGCCGGTGGAACGGAGATCATTGATGTTGATTTTACGAGAAAAATCTTTTCTGCTACTTTTTGTTTGGGGCGAGAAATGTCTTATTTTTATTATTAATAATTATTGGGCCTATTATTACATTGTCATCAAGAAACTGGGTGGTGTCTTGAGCTGGCATAGAGTTAGGGTTCGTAGGACTAATTCCTTTATTATTTTTAGGAGTTGGTAGAGTTAATAAAGAAGTTGGAATAAAATACTTCTGTATTCAGGCGCTAGCAAGAGCGCTCCTCTTTGTTAGAGGTATAATAATTTTTTCATTGTTTCAAAAAGGGGTATTTTGAGTTTTAGGAATAATTTTTAGGTTGTGCTTAAAGCTGGGCCTCTTTCCAGGTCACTTTTGGGTTCCGAGGGTGGTCTCCGGATTAGATTGATTCTCGTGTGTATTGATTCTTGGTCCATTAAAAATCGGACCCTTTGCTTTTTTAAGAAACATTATAGCTTGAATACCAAGTTTTCATCCCGTAGTGCTTTTTCTTGGGGGAATAAGAACTGTTATTGGGGGGGTTTTAGGTAACAATCAAACTTCAGTGCGAGCTATATTAGGTTCTTCCTCAATTGCCCACAGAGGTTGAATCACTTTGGGCTCAGTAGTGGGAGGATTATGGTTGTATTTCTTGTTTTACTACTTGGTTTTGGTTCTATCTCTGATTTTTTTAAGAGAGCTAGACTACTCGTCTGTCTGCATTGCTTTTCTTTCTATAAGAGGTCTACCTCCTTTTTTAATGTTTGTAGCTAAATTAAAAATTGTTACAATGATGATAGGATTTTCGTGGTGGATATTATTCATTTTATTACCACTCGCAGGATCCGTGCTTAGACTAATTTTCTACTTAAAACTTTCTTATTCTTTCTATTTAAATACAAAAAGATGGCCCAGAATTAGAGGAGGGCTCGGTTTCATAGTTGTTAATTGTGTAGGAATTTTTTGGGGGGTATTTTTTATATTTTTTGATGGCCGAGTAGGCCATAGATTTTTAATCTATTCACGGGATTAACCCTC